GTCCTTGTAGCTTAATACTAAAGCATAGCACTGAAGATGCTAAGATGGTTATTCCCTTTTCCCAAGGACAAAAGACTTAGTCCTAACCTTACCGTTGATTGTTGCTAAATATATACATGCAAGTATCTGCGCTCCAGTGTAAATGCCCTCTCCCTACCACCAGTCTAGGCAGAGGAGCAGGTATCAGGCACACCCAAGATGGTAGCCCAAGACGCCTTGCTTAGCCACGCCCTCACGGGTACTCAGCAGTAATTGACATTAAGCAATAAGTGAAAACTTGACTTAGTTATAGCAACCCTAAGGGTTGGTAAATCTTGTGCCAGCCACCGCGGTCACACAAGAGACCCAAATTAACTGTAAAACGGCGTAAAGAGTGGTAACATGCTATCATACCAACTAAGATCGAAATGCAACTGAGCTGTCATAAGCCCAAGCTGCACCTAAGACCACCCTGAAAACAATCTTAGCATCCACGATTGATAAACCCACGAAAGCTAAGGCCCAAACTGGGATTAGATACCCCACTATGCTCAGCCTTAAATCTTGATACTTAACTTACTAGAGTATCCGCCTGAGAACAACGAGCACAAACGCTTAAAACTCTAAGGACTTGGCGGTGCCCCAAACCCACCTAGAGGAGCCTGTTCTATAATCGATAACCCACGATGTACCTGACCACTCCTTGCCAGAACAGCCTACATACCGCCGTCGCCAGCTCACCTCCCCTGAGAGTACAACAGTGAGCACAATAGCCCTAACCACGCTAGCAAGACAGGTCAAGGTATAGCCTATGGAGTGGAAGAAATGGGCTACATTTTCTAAATTAGAAAACCTACGGAAAGGGGTATGAAACCACCCCTAGAAGGCGGATTTAGCAGTAAAGTAGGATTATAAAGCCTGCTTTAAACTGGCCCTGGGGCACGTACATACCGCCCGTCACCCTCTTCACAAGCTACTGAGCCTAATAACTAATACAACACCCAGCCGAAGATGAGGTAAGTCGTAACAAGGTAAGTGTACCGGAAGGTGCACTTAGCATACCAAGGCGTAGCTATAAAACAAAGCATTCAGCTTACACCTGAAAGATATCTGCCACTCACCAGATCGCCTTGAGCCCAAGTCTAGCCCAACCCACGCAACTAGTCCCATCTAAAAATTCACCCAATCACTAAACTAAAGCATTACCCAAACTTAGTATAGGCGATAGAAAAGTACCCCGGCGCGATAGAGAGCTGTACCGTAAGGGAAAGATGAAATAATAGTGAAAAACCAAGCAATAAATAGCAAAGATAAACCCTTGTACCTTTTGCATCATGATTTAGCAAGAATAACCAAGCAAAACGGACTTTAGCTTGCCTCCCCGAAACCCAAGCGAGCTACTTACAGGCAGCTGCCCGAGCGAACCCGTCTCTGTTGTAAAAGAGTGGGATGACCTGTCAGTAGAGGTGAAAAGCCAATCGAGCTGGGTGATAGCTGGTTGCCCGTGAAATGAATCTGAGTTCTACCTTAACTTACCCCACCAATGAACTCCAACCGATCACCTCTAATGTGGAAAGTTAAGAGCAATTTAAAGGAGGTACAGCCCCTTTAAAAAAGAATACAACCTCCCCTAGCGGATAAAACCCTCCTATTCCTTTCCTGTAGGCTTTAAAGCAGCCAACAATAAAGAGCGCGTCAAAGCTCACTTATTTAAAGATCCAAAAACATCATGACTCCCTTACTCCTAACGGGCTAACCTATACCCATAGGAGAATTAATGCTAAAATAAGTAACCCGGAGACCCTTCCTCCTCTTAGACGCAAACTTACATCCCTCAATTATTAACAGATCAACCAATACTACAACCCCTACAAGCCTAAATATTAACCTTTCTGTTACCCCAACACCGGAGCGTCCATCAAGAAAGATTAAAATCTGTAAAAGGAACTAGGCAAACCCAGGGCCCGACTGTTTACCAAAAACATAGCCTTCAGCCAACCAAGTATTGAAGGTGATGCCTGCCCAGTGACACATGTTCAACGGCCGCGGTATCCTAACCGTGCGAAGGTAGCGCAATCAATTGTCTCATAAATCGAGACTTGTATGAACGGCTAAACGAGGTCCCAACTGTCTCTTACAGATAATCAGTGAAATTGACCTTCCTGTGCAAAAGCAGGAATAACCACATAAGACGAGAAGACCCTGTGGAACTTTAAAATCAGCGGCCACCCCACGAATAACCCTAACCCTACTGGATCTACTACCCTAAAACGCTGGCCCGCATTTTTCGGTTGGGGCGACCTTGGAGAAAAACAAATCCTCCAAAAACAAGACCACACCTCTTAACCAAGAGCGACATCTCTACGTGCTAACAGTAACCAGACCCAATATAATTGATTAATGAACCAAGCTACCCCAGGGATAACAGCGCAATCTCCTTCAAGAGCCCATATCGACAAGGAGGTTTACGACCTCGATGTTGGATCAGGACATCCTAATGGTGCAGCCGCTATTAAGGGTTCGTTTGTTCAACGATTAACAGTCCTACGTGATCTGAGTTCAGACCGGAGTAATCCAGGTCGGTTTCTATCTATGACAAACTTCCCCCAGTACGAAAGGACCGGGAAAGTGAGGCCAATACCACAGGCACGCCTCCCCCTAAGTAATGAACCCAACTAAATTACCAAAAGGCCACCCACCCCTTTACCCTAGATAAGGGTCAGCTAGTGTGGCAGAGTTCGGCAAATGCAAAAGGCTTAAACCCTTTACCCAGAGGTTCAAATCCTCTCCCTAGCCCCGTAGACATATGACCTGATCTTCCACTATAACCTACCTTACCATAGCACTATCCTACGCCATCCCAATCCTACTCGCAGTAGCCTTTTTGACCCTAGTTGAACGAAAAGTCCTAAGCTACATACAATCTCGCAAAGGCCCCAACATTGTAGGCCCCTTCGGACTACTACAGCCAGTAGCAGATGGGGTGAAGCTATTTATCAAAGAACCCATTCGCCCCTCCACCTCCTCCCCTATTCTCTTCATTATCACCCCCATACTAGCCCTCCTCTTGGCAATCACAATCTGAACTCCCCTACCTCTACCCTTTCCCCTTGCTGACCTTAACCTGGGCCTTCTCTTTCTTCTAGCCATGTCTAGCCTAGCAGTTTATTCAATTCTATGATCAGGATGGGCTTCTAATTCAAAATACGCTCTAATTGGAGCACTACGAGCCGTAGCACAAACCATCTCCTACGAAGTTACACTGGCCATTATCCTCCTGTCCGTAATCCTACTAAGCGGCAACTACACCCTGACCACCCTAGCTACTACCCAAGAACCATTATACTTAATCTTCTCCTCCTGACCACTCGCAATAATATGATATATCTCTACACTAGCAGAAACAAACCGTGCCCCGTTTGATCTAACAGAAGGAGAATCCGAACTAGTCTCTGGCTTCAACGTAGAATATGCTGCAGGACCATTTGCCCTATTCTTTCTAGCCGAGTACGCCAACATTATACTAATAAATACACTAACCGCCATCCTATTCCTGAACCCCAGCTCATTTAACCTCTCCCCTGAACTTTTCCCAATCATCCTTGCTACAAAGGTCCTACTTCTCTCCTCTGGCTTCCTATGAATCCGAGCCTCATACCCTCGATTCCGCTATGACCAACTAATGCACCTGCTATGAAAAAACTTCCTGCCACTAACACTAGCACTATGCCTCTGACATACTAGCATACCAATTTGCTACGCAGGTATTCCCCCCTTCCTAAGAAATCAAGGAAATGTGCCTGAACACAAGGGTCACTATGATAAAGTGAACATGGAGGTATACCAACCCTCTCATTTCCTAACACCAAGCCTTAGAAAAGCAGGAATCGAACCTGCACAAGAGAGATCAAAACTCTCCATACTTCCTCTATATTACTTCCTAGTAAGGTAAGCTAACAAAGCTATCGGGCCCATACCCCGAAAATGATGGTTCAACTCCTTCCCCTACTAATGAACCCCCATGCAAAACTATTATCATCAGTAAGTCTAATACTGGGGACTACCATCACAATTTCAAGTAACCACTGAATAATAGCCTGAACAGGCTTAGAAATCAACACCCTTGCCATCATTCCCCTCATCTCAAAACCCCATCACCCTCGAGCTATTGAGGCTGCAATCAAGTACTTTCTAGTACAAGCAGCCGCCTCAGCACTAGTTCTCTTTTCAAGCCTAACAAATGCATGATTCACAGGACAATGAGATATCACTCAACTAAATCACCCAACCTCCTGCCTATTACTAACAACTGCAATTGCAATAAAACTCGGATTAGTACCCTTCCACTTTTGATTCCCAGAAGTACTTCAAGGCTCATCTCTGATTACAGCCCTACTCCTATCCACAGTAATAAAACTTCCCCCAATCACCATCCTCCTCCTAACATCTCACTCCCTAAACCCAACACTACTCATCACCATAGCCATTGCCTCAGCTGCTCTAGGTGGATGAATAGGATTAAACCAAACACAACTACGAAAAATCCTAGCCTTCTCATCCATCTCCCACCTTGGTTGAATAACCATTATCATAACCTATAACCCAAAACTCACACTACTAACCTTTTATCTATACTCTCTAATCACTACCACTGTATTCCTTACCCTAACCAAGACTAAAACCCTAAAACTGTCTACAATAATAACTTCATGAACAAAAATCCCCATCTTAAATGCAACCTTCATGCTAACCCTACTATCCCTAGCAGGACTTCCTCCACTAACAGGCTTCCTGCCCAAATGACTCATTATCCAAGAACTTACTAAGCAAGAACTAACCACCGCAGCTACAATCATCACCATACTCTCACTACTAAGCCTCTTTTTCTACCTCCGCCTCGCATACTACTCTACAATCACACTCCCTCCAAACTCAACAAACCACATAAAACAATGGCATATTAACAAGCCTACAAACACTACAATCGCCATTCTAGCCTCACTATCAACCTTACTACTACCATTATCCCCTATAATCCTGACCACTATCTAGAAACTTAGGATAACTACCAAACCGAAGGCCTTCAAAGCCTTAAACAAGAGTTAAACCCTCTTAGTTTCTGCTAAGACCCGCAAGATATTAACTTGCATCTCCTGAATGCAACCCAGGCACTTTAACTAAGCTAGGGCCTTCTCCACAAATCCTAGACAGGCGGGCCTCGATCCCGCAAAACCCTAGTTAACAGCTAGATGCCCAAACCTAACAGGCTTCCGTCTAAAAACAGACCCTGGCACACTTTCAATGTACATCAATGAGCTTGCAACTCAACATGAACTTCACCACAGGGCCGGCAAGAAGAGGAATTAAACCTCTGTAAAAAGGACTACAGCCTAACGCCTATAACACTCAGCCATCTTACCTGTGACCTTCATTACCCGATGACTATTCTCAACTAACCATAAAGATATCGGCACTTTATATCTAATCTTTGGAGCATGAGCCGGCATAATTGGAACTGCCCTAAGCCTACTCATCCGAGCCGAGCTTGGCCAACCAGGAACACTCCTAGGAGATGACCAAATCTATAACGTAATTGTCACCGCCCATGCCTTCGTAATAATCTTTTTCATAGTAATACCAATCATAATTGGAGGGTTCGGAAACTGACTCGTCCCACTCATAATTGGTGCTCCAGACATAGCATTCCCGCGCATAAATAACATAAGCTTCTGACTTCTACCACCATCATTTATACTCCTACTAGCCTCATCCACAGTTGAAGCAGGGGCAGGTACAGGTTGAACAGTCTACCCACCATTAGCCGGCAACCTAGCTCATGCCGGAGCCTCAGTAGACCTGGCCATCTTCTCCCTCCACCTAGCAGGTGTATCCTCCATCTTAGGGGCAATTAACTTCATCACAACTGCCATCAACATAAAACCCCCAGCCCTATCACAATACCAAACCCCCCTATTCGTATGATCCGTCCTAATTACCGCTGTCCTACTCCTACTCTCACTCCCAGTCCTTGCCGCAGGTATTACAATATTACTAACCGACCGAAACTTAAACACCACATTCTTCGACCCAGCCGGAGGTGGAGACCCAGTCCTCTATCAACATCTCTTTTGATTCTTTGGCCACCCGGAAGTCTACATTCTAATTCTCCCTGGATTCGGAATTATCTCCCACGTAGTAACCTACTATGCTGGTAAAAAAGAACCATTTGGCTACATAGGCATAGTATGAGCTATACTGTCCATTGGATTCCTGGGCTTCATCGTATGGGCCCACCACATATTTACAGTAGGAATGGACGTAGACACTCGAGCATACTTCACATCTGCCACTATAATCATTGCCATCCCAACCGGCATCAAAGTATTTAGTTGACTAGCCACGCTACACGGCGGAACTATCAAATGAGATCCTCCAATATTATGGGCCCTAGGTTTCATCTTCCTATTTACTATCGGAGGACTAACAGGAATCGTCCTAGCAAACTCCTCATTAGACATCGCCCTACATGACACATACTATGTAGTCGCTCATTTCCATTATGTCCTATCCATGGGAGCAGTATTTGCCATCCTGGCAGGTTTCACCCACTGATTCCCACTATTTACAGGATATACATTACACTCCACATGAGCTAAAGCCCATTTCGGAGTAATATTTACAGGCGTAAACCTAACCTTCTTCCCACAGCACTTCCTAGGACTAGCAGGCATACCACGACGATACTCCGATTACCCAGATGCCTACACCCTATGAAATACCATATCTTCCATTGGCTCACTCATCTCAATAACAGCAGTAGTTATACTAATATTTATAATCTGAGAAGCCTTCGCATCAAAACGAAAAGTCCTACAGCCCGAACTAACCACAACCAACGTTGAATGAATCCACGGCTGCCCCCCTCCATACCACACCTTTGAAGAACCAGCCTTCGTCCAAGTACAAGAAAGGAAGGAATCGAACCCTCATATGCTGGTTTCAAGCCAACCGCATCAAACCACTCATGCTTCTTTCTTATGGAGTGTTAGTAAACCCATTACATAGCCTTGTCGAGACTAAATCATGGGTGAAAACCCCATACACTCCACATGGCCAACCACTCCCGACTCGGATTCCAAGACGCCTCATCTCCCATCATAGAAGAACTCGTAGAATTCCACGACCATGCCCTAATAGTCGCACTAGCCATTTGCAGCTTAGTCCTGTATCTTCTTGCACTAATACTTATAGAGAAACTATCCTCAAACACCGTCGACGCACAAGAAGTAGAACTAATTTGAACCATCCTCCCAGCAGTCGTCCTCATCCTGCTCGCCCTCCCATCTCTGCAAATCTTGTACATAATAGACGAAATCGACGAACCCGATCTAACACTAAAAGCAATCGGCCACCAATGATACTGAACCTACGAATACACAGACTTCAAAGATCTAACATTCGACTCTTACATAATCCCCACAACAGAACTACCACAAGGACACTTCCGCCTACTAGAAGTTGACCATCGAGTCATTGTTCCCATAGAATCCCCCATCCGTGTCATTATCACAGCCAGCGATGTTCTCCACTCATGAGCAATCCCTACACTAGGAGTAAAAACAGATGCAATCCCAGGCCGACTAAATCAAACCTCCTTCATCACAACCCGACCGGGAATCTTCTACGGCCAATGCTCAGAAATCTGTGGTGCTAGCCACAGCTACATACCAATCGTAGTAGAATCCACCCCTCTCCCTCACTTTGAGAACTGATCATCACTACTATCATCCTAATCATTAAGAAGCTATGTAACAGCACTAGCCTTTTAAGCTAGAGAAAGAGGACCCCACCCTCCTTAATGATATGCCTCAGCTCAACCCGAACCCATGATTCCTCATCCTACTCATATCGTGAATAACCTTTTCACTAATCATCCAACCCAAACTTTTAGCATTCACCACCACTAACCCCCCATCCACTAAATCCAAGGCATCCTCCAAGACCACCCCCTGAACCTGACCATGAACCTAAGCTTCTTCGACCAATTTACAAGTCCATGCCTCCTAGGAATCCCACTAATCCTACTTGCAACACTATTCCCTGCCCTACTACTCCCAACACCCAATAACCGATGAATCACAAACCGCCTCTCAACCCTCCAACTATGATTCCTCCATCTAATCACAAAACAACTAATGATACCACTAAACAAAGCAGGCCACAAGTGAGCCCTAATCCTCACATCCCTAATAATACTACTCCTCACAATCAACCTCCTCGGCCTTCTACCATATACCTTTACCCCAACAACACAACTATCAATAAACATAGCACTAGCCTTCCCACTCTGACTCGCTACCCTTCTTACAGGCCTACGAAATCAACCCTCAATATCCCTAGGACATCTACTCCCCGAAGGAACCCCAACATTACTCATCCCCGCTCTTATCATAATCGAAACAACCAGCCTACTCATCCGCCCACTAGCACTCGGTGTTCGCCTGACAGCAAACCTTACAGCAGGCCACCTACTTATCCAACTCATTTCCACAGCCACCACTGCCCTCCTCCCAGTCATCCCCACAGTCTCCATCTTAACCACACTAATTTTACTCCTACTAACCATCCTAGAAGTAGCTGTAGCCATAATTCAAGCCTATGTCTTTGTCCTCCTACTAAGCCTTTACTTACAAGAAAACATCTAATGGCCCACCAGGCACATTCCTACCACATAGTAGACCCAAGCCCATGACCCATCTTCGGAGCAGCCGCCGCCCTATTAACAACTTCCGGACTAGCCATATGGTTCCACTATAACTCCCTACAACTCCTAAGCCTCGGCTTACTTTCCATAATCCTAGTTATACTCCAATGATGACGAGACATTGTCCGAGAAAGCACATTCCAAGGTCACCACACACCCACAGTCCAAAAAGGCTTACGATATGGAATAATCCTCTTCATTACGTCTGAAGCATTCTTCTTCCTAGGTTTCTTCTGAGCATTCTTCCACTCAAGCCTAGTGCCCACACCAGAACTAGGTGGACAATGACCCCCAACAGGCATTAAACCCCTTAATCCCCCTGAAGTTCCTTTACTAAACACAGCTATCCTCCTAGCCTCAGGTGTTACCGTTACATGAGCACACCACAGCATCACCGAGAGCAATCGAAAACAAGCAATCCACGCACTAACACTTACAATCCTCCTTGGATTCTACTTTACAGCACTCCAAGCAATAGAATATTACGAAGCACCATTCTCAATCGCTGATGGAGTATACGGCTCAACCTTCTTCGTCGCAACCGGATTCCATGGACTCCACGTAATCATTGGGTCTTCCTTCCTATCAGTCTGCCTCCTACGACTAATCAAATTCCACTTTACATCCAACCACCACTTCGGATTTGAAGCAGCAGCTTGATACTGACACTTCGTAGACATCATCTGATTATTCCTCTACATAACAATCTATTGATGAGGGTCATGCTCTTCTAGTATATTAATTACAATTGACTTCCAATCTCTAAAATCTGGTAAAACCCCAGAGAAGAGCAATTAACATAATCACATTCATACTAACCTTATCCCTCGCACTATGTACAATCTTAACTACACTAAATTTCTGACTAGCCCAAACTAACCCAGACTCCGAAAAACTCTCACCTTATGAATGCGGCTTCGACCCCCTTGGTTCTGCTCGCCTTCCATTCTCCATTCGCTTCTTCCTCAGTAGCAATCCTATTCCTACTCTTTGACTTAGAAATCGCACTTCTCCTTCCCCTTCCATGAGCCATCCAACTCCAATCCCCCATCTCAACATTAACCTGAGCCTCCATCATCATCCTCTTACTCACCCTAGGACTTATCTATGAATGAACACAAGGAGGCCTAGAATGAGCAGAATAAACAGAAAGTTAGTCTAACTAAGACAGTTGATTTCGGCTCAACAGATCATAGCCAAACCCTATGACTTTCTCCATGTCACTCCCACGTCTAAGCTTTTACTCAGCTTTTACCCTAAGTAGCCTAGGATTAGCATTCCATCGCACCCACTTAATCTCTGCCCTCCTATGTTTAGAGAGCATAATACTAGCCATGTACATCGCCCTGTCAATCTGACCCATCGAAAATCAAGCAACATCCACCACCCTAATACCCATACTCATACTCACATTCTCAGCTTGCGAAGCCGGTACAGGTCTAGCCATACTAGTAGCCTCCACCCGAACCCACGGCTCAGACCACCTCCACAACCTAAACTTACTACAATGCTAAAAATTATCCTTCCAACAATTATACTCTTCCCCACAGCTCTCTTATCCCCACAAAAATTCCTATGAACTAACACCACTATCCACAGCCTACTAATCGCTACCCTTAGCCTACAATGGCTATACCCTACATACTACCCACTTAAAAACATAACCCAATGAACCGGCATCGATCAAATCTCATCTCCCCTACTAGTCCTATCCTGCTGACTACTACCCCTTATAATCATCGCAAGCCAAAACCATCTCCAACATGAACCCCTGACACGAAAGCGAATCTTCATTACTACACTAGTAATAGTCCAACCCTTCATCCTCCTAGCATTTTCAACTACCGAACTAATACTATTTTACATTTCATTCGAAGCTACTCTTATTCCTACCCTCGTACTAATCACACGATGAGGTAACCAACCAGAACGCTTAAGCGCAGGTACCTACTTACTATTCTATACCCTAATCAGCTCACTACCTTTACTAATCGCAATCCTATACCTACACACCCAAACTGGCACCCTTCACTTAACAATACTAAAACTTACCCACCCAATCCCCACAACCTCCTGAACCAACATACTATCCGGCTTAGCTTTACTAACAGCATTCATGGTAAAAGCTCCCCTATATGGACTCCACCTATGATTACCCAAAGCCCACGTAGAAGCTCCAATTGCAGGATCAATACTACTTGCTGCCCTACTCCTCAAACTAGGTGGATATGGCATTATACGAATTACCCTCCTAACAGGCCCCCTCTCAAACCACCTGTACTACCCATTCATTACCTTCGCCCTATGAGGTGCATTAATGACTAGTTCAATCTGCCTCCGACAAACCGACTTAAAATCCCTCATCGCCTACTCATCTGTAAGCCACATAGGTCTGGTTATCGCCGCAGCCATGATCCAAACCCACTGATCATTCTCAGGGGCAATAATCCTCATAATCTCCCATGGCCTAACCTCCTCAATGCTACTCTGCCTCGCTAACACAAACTACGAACGCACACACAGCCGAATCCTACTACTCACTCGAGGCCTCCAACCCCTCTTACCCCTCATAGCCACCTGATGACTCCTAGCCAACCTCACAAACATAGCCCTACCCCCCACTACAAACCTAATAGCAGAACTAACCATCATAATCGCACTATTCAATTGATCCATACCCACAATCATCCTAACCGGAATCGCAACCCTCCTAACCGCCTCATATACACTATTCATGCTGCTAACAACCCAACGAGGAACCTTACCAAGCCACATCACATCCACCCCAAACTCAACCACACGAGAACATCTCCTAATAGCCCTCCATACCATTCCTATACTACTCCTAATCCTCAAACCAGAAATCATCTCTGGTCTTCCCTTATGCAAGTATAGTTTTAACCCAAACATTAGACCGTGACTCTAAAAATAGAAGTTAGACCCTTCTTACCTGCCGAGGGGAGGTTCAACCAACAAGAACTGCTAACTCTTGTATCTGAGTCTAAAACCTCAGCCCCCTTACTTTTAAAGGATAACAGTAATCCACTGGTCTTAGGAGCCATCCATCTTGGTGCAAATCCAAGTAAAAGTAATGGACACAACACTACTACTCAGTACCTCCATACTACTCACACTAGTAGTTATCCTTACCCCTACACTACTACCACTTCTATCAAAAACCCCACAAAACTCTCCAGCCACCATCACACGCACCATTAAAACCGCCTTCCTAATTAGCCTAATACCAATAACACTCTACCTATACTCAGGCACAGAAAGCATCACCTCCAACTGAGAATGAAAATTCATCACTAACTTCAAAATCCCCCACAGCTTTAAAATTGACCAGTACTCCATACTATTTTTTCCCATCGCACTGTTTGTAACATGATCCATCCTTCAATTTACGGCATGGTACATAAACTCAGAACCATATCTCATAAAATTCTACTCCCACCTCCTAATATTCTTAATTGCTATACTAACCCTAACCATCGCCAACAACATATTCCTACTATTCATTGGCTGAGAAGGCGTAGGAATTATATCATTCCTACTAATCGGCTGATGACAAGGCCGAGCAGACGCCAACACAGCCGCCCTCCAAGCTGTCCTCTACAACCGAATTGGAGATATCGGCCTCATCCTAAGCATAGCCTGACTTGCCTCAACCATAAACACCTGAGAAATCCAACAAGCCTTCACCAGCACCCAAACCCCAACCCTACCTCTCCTAGGCCTCATTCTCGCCGCCACAGGAAAGTCAGCTCAATTCGGCTTACACCCGTGACTACCAGCAGCCATAGAAGGCCCAACCCCAGTCTCCGCCCTACTCCACTCAAGCACTATAGTAGTTGCCGGAATCTTCCTCCTTATCCGCACCCATCCAATACTCGCTAACAACCAAACCGCCCTCACCCTATGCCTATGCTTAGGAGCTCTATCCACACTCTTTGCCGCCACATGTGCCCTCACACAAAATGATATCAAAAAAATCATTGCCTTCTCTACATCCAGCCAACTAGGCCTAATAATAGTCACAATCGGACTAAACCTACCACAACTAGCCTTCTTCCACATCTCAACGCACGCCTTCTTCAAAGCTATACTATTCCTATGCTCAGGATCAATCATCCACAACTTAAATGGAGAACAAGACATCCGAAAAATAGGCGGCTTGCAAAAAATACTCCCAACAACTACCTCTTGCCTAACCATCGGCAACCTAGCACTAATAGGAACTCCATTCTTGGCCGGATTCTACTCAAAAGACCTCATCATTGAAAGCCTAAATACCTCCTACCTAAACACCTGAGCCCTCCTCCTTACACTCCTAGCCACATCATTCACAGCCACCTACAGCTTACGCATAGCCCTCCTAGTACAAACAGGATTTATCCGCATACTTCCAATCCCCTCAATAAATGAAAACAACCCAACCATCATCAACCCAATTACTCGCCTCGCCCTAGGCAGCATCACAGCTGGCCTCCTTATCACATCCTACATTACACCCACAAAAACCCCCCCAATAACCATACCTACCACTACAAAAACCGCAGCCATTGCCCTTACTATCCTAGGCATCATCCTCGCCCTAGAACTCTCAAGCATAACTCACACCCTAACCCAACCAAAACAAAATTACTTCCTAAACTTCTCAACCACACTAGGCTACTTCAACCCCCTAATACATCGACTTAACACCACAAATCTCCTAAACAGCGGACAAAACATCGCCTCTCACCTAATCGACCTATCTTGGTACAAAAAAATAGGCCCCGAAGGACTTGCCGACCTTCAACTCATAGCAGCTAAAACCTCAACCCCCCTACACACCGGACTAACCAAAACCTATCTAGGATCCTTCGCCCTATCTATCCTCATTATCCTATCAACATATAGACCCAAAATTAATGGCCCCAAACCTCCGAAAATCCCATCCCCTACTAAAAATAATCAACAATTCCCTTATTGATTTACCCACCCCACCAAATATCTCCGCCTGATGAAACTTCGGATCTCTCCTAGGCATCTGCCTAATGACACAAATCCTGACCGGCCTACTCCTAGCCATACACTATACCGCAGACACAACACTAGCCTTCTCATCTGTTGCCCATACATGCCGAAACGTACAGTATGGCTGACTACTCCGCAACCTACACGCAAACGGCGCCTCACTCTTCTTCATCTGCATCTACCTCCACATCGGCCGCGGACTCTACTACGGCTCATACCTATTCAAAGAAACCTGAAACACAGGAGTTATCCTCCTGCTCACCCTAATAGCAACCGCCTTCGTAGGATACGTCCTCCCATGAGGACAAATATCCTTCTGAGGAGCTACAGTCATCACCAACCTATTCTCAGCCATCCCCTACATTGGACAAACTCTAGTAGAATGAGCCTGAGGTGGGTTCTCAGTCGACAACCCTACACTCACACGTTTCTTTGCCCTCCACTTCCTTCTCCCATTCATAATCGCAGGCCTCACCCTAATCCACCTCACCTTCCTCCACGAATCAGGATCAAACAACCCCCTAGGCATTGTCTCAAACTGTGATAAAATCCCATTCCACCCCTACTTCTCCATAAAAGACATCCTAGGCTTCATACTCATACTTCTACCCCTCACAACCCTAGCCCTATTCTCCCCCAACCTCTTAGGAGACCCAGAAAACTTTACCCCAGCAAACCCCTTAGTAACACCTCCCCATATCAAACCAGAATGATACTTTCTATTCGCCTACGCTATTCTCCGCTCCATCCCCAACAAACTAGGAGGAGTCTTAGCCCTAGCTGCATCAGTACTAATCCTATTCTTAATCCCCTTCCTCCATAAATCAAAACAACGTACCCTAACCTTCCGCCCACTCTCACAAGTCCTATTCTGAACCCTCGTTGCCAACCTCCTTATTCTTACATGAGTAGGAAGCCAACCTGTAGAACACCCCTTCATTATCATTGGCCAATTAGCCTCTATTACCTACTTTACGATCCTCCTAGTCCTATTCCCTATCACTGGGGCCTTAGAGAACAAGATACTAAACTACTAACCACTCTAATAGTTTATTAAAAACATTGGTCTTGTAAACCAAAGAATGAAGACTATACCCCTTCTTAGAGTTCAAACTTCCACCCAGCCATCCAAAAGCCCCACTCAACCCACACAGCAGACAAATCATTAACCACTCTCAACACCAGCCATAACCACACTGAACTTACACACTCCAGATCCACAACCATAACAGAATCGCGAAGCTGAGTAACTGCTAACCCACCCACTCTAACATAGAACCCCCCCCCCTCCCCCCCATACACACATGCTCAGGCAAGTTGTATGTATGGCCATGCATTGGTCTATATGCCCCATGCATTGTATTAATGTTAGATAATACAGTTATATGTATGTACTAATTCCATGTTATGTGCTGAGTACAAGTTTTTGATTGTCCACCCGTCTTATCTTAGAGGATTAATTCTGTACTGAGTTTAGGAATAGCTCCGTAATCTGTACTAAAACCATATTTAGCAGTGGACTGTACATAAGCTATGGATTAAGCGTATGGCTGTGCTTAAGTTCAGTTGATTGTAATGGTGACAGGCCATGCTAGTTCAATTGTCTCTTGAAGTACCGGTATCTGAAGTACCAGGTTATTTATTAGTCGTTCCTCTCACGTGAAATCAGCAACCCGCCGCATATAAGGCTCTACGTTACTAGCTTCAGGACCATTCTTTCCCCCTACACCCTAGCACAACTTGCTCTTTTGCGCCTCTGGTTCCTCGGTCAGGGCCATGGCTCGGTTGACTTAGCACTTGGTGCTCTTCACAGAGTCATTTGGTTGATGCTTGTCTGCTTCTCACCCGTGATCGCGGCATCTGGATTGCCTGGGGCGCCTCTAGTATTTTTCTCTTCTAAACTTCTTCAGGCAGCCCTCCGGTGCACCGCGGCGCAGCCATCGAAGACGTGAGCATACAGACGCGTCATCGGCCTCTTATTAGCACTCAGGAATGACTGGATGAGACGGTTGGAGTATTTGGGGAATCATTTTTACACTGTGCACTTTGTTTTCCATTTGGTTGTTGGTGTGTCCACTAACCCCTAAATATGCTGCTATTTGTTGAATGCTTGTTGGACATGATTTTATCTCTATTTTACTTATTTACACTTCCTCTAATTTTCTTTCACTTTATAAATTAAACTAGGTAACTTTCATCTAAAAATTTAACAAGCCTTATCAAAAATTTTTCACAAATCTTATTCTTGTATTTTACATTACCTTAAACCACTGAAATTACATTAAAAAACATACCCTAACACAGGGTAACTTTTCTTAGTGTGTTATTGTATATTTACACGTAATTATTACCCTTTAATACCACTAGAATTACATTAAAAAACATACCCTAACACAGGGTAACTTTTCTTAGTGTGTTATTGTATATTTACACGTAATTATTACCCTTTAATACCACTAGAATTACATTAAAAAACATACCCTAACACAGGGTAACTTTTCTTAGTGTGTTATTGTATATTTACACGTAATTATTACCCTTTAATACCACTAGAATTACATTAAAAAACATACCCTAACACAGGGTAACTTTTCTTAGTGTGTTATTGTATATTTACACGTAATTATTACCCTTTAATACCACTAGAATTACATTAAATAAAACAAACATTATTATGCTTCACGTAACTAATTTCATGCTCTAGCATAAATAAAACACCCCCACTACTTACTCCCCCAACCCTACCTATCACAACTCCAAAAAACAAAGCACAACCACTAACTACCCTCATCAATTCACCAAAAACATCAAACGAACCAAAAATAAAAACCACGCCCGCTCAGAAAGAGAAGGCTCAAACCTCTATCTCCAACTCCCAAAGCTGGCATTTTACACTAAACTACTTTCTGAACTCCCACAAACCTAACTGCCCGAAGAGCTCCACGAGACAACCCCCGCACCGACTCTAACACAACAAACAGAGTTAACAATAACCCTCAACCTCCCACCGAAAACATCCCTGCCCCATACGAATAGAACATAGCCACACCCCCAAAATCTAACCGGACAGAAAGCACACCCCCCGCATCAACCGTGACCACACCAGGCTTTCAACACTCTACAAATCCACCAACAATTATCCCAACAGCAAACACTAAAACAAACCCAACACCATACCCAACAACCCGCCAATCCCCCCAAGCCTCCGGAAAAGGATCCGCTGCCAAGGACACGGAATATACAAAAACTACTAACATTCCACCCAAGTACACCAAAAACAACACCAATGAGATAAAAGAAACACCCAAGCTCAACAACCATCCACACCCAACAACAGACGCCAAAACCAAACCAACAACCCCATAGTAAGGTGACGGATTCGAAGCAACTGCCAACCCACCTAACACAAAGCACAAACCTAAAAAAATTACAAAATAAGTCATAGCAATTCCTGCTTGGCTTTTCCCCAAGATCTGTGACTTGAAAAGCCACCGTTGATCAATACTTCAACTACAGGAACACCCACATGAACCCCCATATAGGACCCCCCCCTTCCCCCCCCATACACACATGCTCAGGCAAGTTATATGTATAACTACATTAATTGAATACACTCCATACACTAAGTCATTACTAAACTACACATTTATTTATATGTACGAGGTCCATAAGATGTTTAATATAATATATATTCTTAATCGGCCATAGATTATTCAGAGGATTAATTCTGTACTGAGTTTAGGAATAGCTCCGTAATCTGTACTAAAACCATATTTAGCAGTGGACTGTACATAAGCTATGGATTAAGCGTATGGCTGTGCTTAAGTTCAGTTGATTGTAATGGTGACAGGCCATGCTAGTTCAATTGTCTCTTGAAGTACCGGTATCTGAAGTACCAGGTTATTTATTAGTCGTTCCTCTCACGTGGAATCAGCAACCCGCCGCATATAAGGCTCTACGTTACTAGCTTCAGGACCATTCTTTCCCCCTACACCCTAGCACAACTTGCTCTTTTGCGCCTCTGGTTCCTCGGTCAGGGCCATGGCTCGGTTGACTTAGCACTTGGTGCTCTTCACGGAGTCATTTGGTTGATGCTTGTCTGCTTCTCACCCGTGATCGCGGCATCTGGATTGCCTGGGGCGCCTCTAGTATTTTTCTCTTCTAAACTTCTTCAGGCAGCCCTCCGGTGCACCGCGGCGCAGCCATCGAAGACGTGAGCATACAGACGCGTCATCGGCCTCTTATTAGCACTCAGGAATGACTGGATGAGACGGTTGGAGTATTTGGGGAATCATTTTTACACTGTGCACTTTGTTTTCCATTTGGTTGTTGGTGTGTCCACTAACCCCTAAATATGCTGCTATTTGTTGAATGCTTGTTGGACATGATTTTATCTCTATTTTACTTATTTACACTTCCTCTAATTTTCTTTCACTTTATAAATTAAACTAGGTAACTTTCATCTAAAAATTTAACAAGCCTTATCAAAAATTTTTCACAAATCTTATTCTTGTATTTTACATTACCTTAAACCACTGAAATTACATTAAAAAACATACCCTAACACAGGGTAACTTTTCTTAGTGTGTTATTGTATATTTACACGTAATTATTACCCTTTAATACCACTAGAATTACATTAAAAAACATACCCTAACACAGGGTAACTTTTCTTAGTGTGTTATTGTATATTTACACGTAATTATTACCCTTTAATACCACTAGAATTACATTAAAAAACATACCCTAACACAGGGTAACTTTTCTTAGTGTGTTATTGTATATTTACACGTAATTATTACCCTTTAATACCACTAGAATTACATTAAATAAAACAAACATTATTATGCTTCACGTAACTAAATTCCATATCCCCCTTACACTAAACAGCACTAAAATCTCAAGTAAACAACAAACAACAAACAAACAACAAACAAACAACAAACAACAAACAAACAACAAACAACAAACAACAAACAAACAACAAACAAACAACAAACAACAAACAAACAACAAACAAACAACAAACAAACAACAAACAACAAACAACAAACAACAAACAAACAAACAACAAACAACAAACAAACAAACAACAAACAACAAACAACAAACAAACAAACAACAAACAACAAACAAACAAACAACAAACAACAAACAAACAAACAACAAACAACAAACAACAAACGATCACACT